TCTTTGTATTTCTTTTTCAAAACTTAGACTTGGATCATAACACAGATATATATTTTGTGATATATATTTTGTAGAATATGGGATAACATGGTACTTCCTCCGAAGATAAAGGACACATAACCGAAAGAGTTCTTAATGCGTACGTAAACATGAAGATATATGTCTAAATCAATTACATCTATTTGAAAATGTAGCAGTAGTGGTATCAGGGCGGGTGACTGAAAGAAAAGGAAAAAGGGATTCGATGAGTTACTCTTAAGAGTTCACGTCCGAGAGTACTAGTTGATGCGCGTTACTTCGGAAATTGAAAAAAAAAGTAAAGTAAAGTCAAAGAAAGCCATTTTGGTTATTCTCCCAATTCCAATAAAATACAACATGAATTGTCGATCAGAACGTATATGGATAGAACTTATAGCAGGGTCTCGAAAAACAAGTAATTTCTGCTGGGCCTTTATCCTGTTTTTTGGTTCATTAGGGTTCTTATTGGTTGGAACTTCTAGTTATCTTGGCCGGAATTTAATATCTTTATTTCCTTCTGAACAAATCATTTTTTTTCCACAAGGGATCGTGATGTCTTTCTACGGGATTGCAGGGCTCTTTATTAGCTCCTACTTGTGGTGCACGATTTCGTGGAATGTGGGTAGTGGTTATGATCTATTCGATAAAAAGGAAGGAATAGTGTGTATTTTTCGTTGGGGATTTCCTGGAAAAAATCGTCGTATCTTCCTCCGATTCTTTATGAAAGATATTCAGTCCCTCAGAATAGAAGTTAAAGAGGGTATTTATGCTCGTCGTGTCCTTTATATGGAAATCCGAGGTCAGGGGGCCATTCCGTTGACTCGTACTGATGAGAATTTGACTCCACGAGAAATTGAGCAAAAAGCGGGCGAATTGGCTTATTTCTTGCGTGTACCAATTGAAGTATTTTGAAATGAATTAAAGAATTTTTTTTTTTTATTTTCTATTTTGAGAGTTTGTGAGATAAGGGATCTCTTTCATCTCGAAATACGAATAATATTCATTGGTTAAAGCAGCCTCTTGGGGTGGGGTGTATTCATCGAAAAGATGTAATTGCTTCGAATTGGAGCAATTGAACTGTCCTAGAAACATTGAACTGTCCTAGAAACATTGTTTCCTCATTCGACTTTCAAATGTACTTTGATTCAAAAGTCAATTTATTTATTCTTTCTAAATTCAAAAGAAAGGGCTAGCCACTGAATCAAAAACAGAATGGGGATAGATTCATAGTCTCGCTACTTTGTAAGAAAAGGAATAAAACTTATGTTTGCTAGAACTATTAGATTGTATAGAATTGACGACGTGGGTTGATTAAAAATTCACAGACGAAAAATGGAAAAAAAGAAAGCGTTCACTCTCCTTTTATATCTTGCATCTATAGTTTTTTTGCCCTGGTGGGTCTCTTTCTCATTTCAAAAAAGTCTAGAATCTTGGGTTACTAATTGGTGGAATACTAGGGAATTCGAAACTTTTTTGAACGATCTTCAGGAAAAAACTATTCTTGAAAAATTCATAGAATTAGACGAGCTCTTCCTCTTGGAAGAAATAATAAAGGAATACCCGGAAACACATTTACAAAAGCTGGGAATCCACAAAGAAATGATCCAATTGATCAAGATGCACAACGAAGGCCGTATCCATAGGATTCTCCAGTTCTCGACAAATATAATATATTTACTTGTTTTAAGTGGTTATTCTATTCTCGGTAATCAAGAACTTGTTTTTCTTAATTCTTGGTTTCAAGAATTCCTATATAATTTAAGCGACACAATAAAAGCATTTTCTATTCTTTTATTAACGGATTTATGTCTAGGATTTCATTCGCCCCACGGCTGGGAACTATTGATTGGTTCTATTTACAAAGATTTTGGATTTGCTCATTCTGAGCAAATTATATCTGGTCTTGTTTCCACCTTTCCAGTTATATTAGATACAATTTTTAAATATTGGATCTTCCGCTATTTAAATCGTCTATCTCCCTCACTTGTAGTGATTTATCATTCAATGAATGACTGAAAAAGAATCCACTGATCCAATTCTACTCTTTGTGATTTTGTACATAAGCAAAACGTTCAAAATCATACTTCTTTTTTTATCCCCATTCAGGGGATTTTGATTCTTCTTATATTCCAGAAGAATTATTTCATTTCAGTAAATAGCAGAATCTTGGATAGGGAACCATATTAGCGACCTACCTCATCTTATTGTATAAATTTTTGGAATCAACCATTGGACCATGCAAACTAGAAATAACCTTTCTTGGATAAAGGAAGAGATTACTCGATCCGTTTCCGTATTGCTCATTATTATATATATAATGACTGGGGCATCCATTTCAAATGCATATCCCATTTTTGCACAGCAGGGTTATGAAAATCCACGAGAAGCCACTGGACGTATTGTATGCGCCAATTGCCATTTAGCAAATAAACCCGTGGATATTGAGGTTCCGCAAGCGGTACTTCCTGATACTGTATTTGAG